CATCGTATTTGATTCGCCAAATACATTATTATTGTATACTCTTTCGTATGTATGGCGCAACCCCCCCCCTTTTTTTTTTTTCAGTTTCTAATCCCTTACTTTATCTTGATAAGTATTTAAATAGAAAAATGAACTTTTGACAGTGTCTTGTAGTTGTAAATCCTAGATGTGAAAATAGGTGGAATTCCTGAAGAAAGGCTATAAGAAGAATAGGTGGAAATCAATATGCAAAAAGAAAAAACAATGGCTAATGCCAGAAAAAGAATCAATCTATAAATAGAGTTCAGGTTCGAATTCCGTTAGGAATATCTATAATCTTAGCGAAATGAAAGAATTCCTCATGATTCTTAATTTATCTACTTGATCTTTTTGAAAATGAGGTCGTTGAACTTGAAACTTCACTTATTGAATTGAGTTAAAGAATGGAATTGGATTCAGTTGGATCGTATCAGTGAAATCGAGTACTAACTCCCATTTCTTATTGGATTAAGGGCTCAACTTTCTTTCGGACATTTTTTTGTTTTTTAGGTTTGCAAAATGAAAGAAGACTCTCTTTTGATTATTTTTTCTTATGAGAATTGATCCTACTACTTCTGGTCCTGGGGTTTCCACACTTGAAGAAAAAAACCAGGGGCGTATCGTTCAAATCATTGGTCCGGTACTGGATGTAGCCTTTCCGCCGGGAAAGATGCCTAATATTTACAACGCTTTAGTAGTTAAAGGTCAAGATACTCTTGGCCAAGAAATTAATGTGACTTGTGAGGTACAGCAATTATTAGGAAATAATCGAGTGAGAGCTGTAGCTATGAGTGCAACAGATGGTCTGATGAGAGGGATGGAAGTGATTAACACAGGAGCTCCTCTAAGTGTTCCAGTTGGTGGAGCGACTCTCGGACGAATTTTCAACGTTCTTGGAGAACCTGTTGATAATTTAGGTCCTGTAGATACACGCACAACATCTCCTATTCATAGATCTGCGCCTGCCTTTATACAGTTAGATACCAAATTATCGATTTTTGAGACAGGGATTAAAGTAGTGGATCTTTTAGCTCCTTATCGCCGTGGAGGAAAAATCGGACTTTTCGGAGGGGCTGGAGTAGGTAAAACAGTACTCATCATGGAATTGATCAACAACATTGCCAAAGCTCATGGAGGCGTATCCGTATTTGGCGGAGTAGGTGAACGTACTCGTGAAGGAAATGACCTTTACATGGAAATGAAAGAATCGGGAGTCATTAATGAACAAAATATTGCAGAATCAAAAGTAGCCCTAGTCTATGGTCAGATGAATGAACCGCCGGGAGCTCGTATGAGAGTTGGTTTAACTGCCCTAACCATGGCGGAATATTTCCGGGATGTTAATGAACAAGACGTACTTCTATTTATCGACAATATTTTTCGTTTCGTCCAAGCAGGGTCCGAAGTATCTGCTTTATTAGGGAGAATGCCTTCTGCTGTAGGTTATCAACCGACTCTTAGTACAGAAATGGGTTCTTTGCAAGAAAGAATTACTTCTACCAAAGAGGGATCCATAACTTCCATTCAAGCAGTTTATGTCCCTGCGGACGATTTGACTGACCCCGCCCCTGCCACAACATTTGCACATTTAGATGCCACTACTGTATTATCCAGAGGACTGGCTGCCAAAGGGATCTATCCAGCAGTAGATCCTTTAGATTCAACGTCAACCATGCTTCAACCTCGGATCGTTGGCGAGGAACATTATGAAACTGCGCAAAGGGTTAAGCAAACTTCACAGCGTTACAAAGAACTTCAGGACATTATAGCTATTCTTGGGTTGGACGAATTATCCGAAGAGGATCGTTTAACTGTAGCAAGAGCACGAAAAATTGAGCGTTTCCTATCACAACCCTTCTTCGTAGCAGAAGTATTTACGGGTTCCCCGGGAAAATATGTTGGTCTAAGAGAAACAATTAGGGGATTTCAACTGATCCTTTCCGGAGAATTAGATAGTCTTCCTGAGCAGGCCTTTTATTTGGTAGGTAACATCGATGAAGCTACCGCGAAGGCTCTGAACCTAGACGAGGAGAGCAAATCGAAGAAATGACCTTAAATCTATGTGTACTAACTCCTAATCGAATTATTTGGAATTCGGAAGTGAAAGAAATCATTTTATCTACTAATAGTGGTCAGATTGGTGTATTACCAAATCACGCCCCCATTGCCACGGCTGTAGATATAGGCATTTTGAGAATAGGTCTGAAGGGACAATGGTTTACAATAGCCTTGATGGGTGGTTTCGCTAGAATAGTCAATAATGAAATAACCGTTTTAGTAAACGATGCGGAAAGGGGTAGTGACATTAATCCAAAAGAAGCTCAGCAAACTCTTGAAATAGCGGAAGCTAACTTGAGTAGAGCTGAAGGGAAAAGACAAACAATTGAGGCGAATTTAGCTCTCAGACGAGCTAGAACGCGAGTAGAGGCTATTAATGCAATCTCGTAATTAGTTGTTGGCGTGGCCAAATAATAAAAAGAGGTTGTGTTTATATACTCTTTTTTTGATTCTGCCGACTCAATCAAGGGTAATCGGATTCTGATGCAAGGAAAAAATCAATCAATTCAATAGAATAGGAGTAGCAGGGAATGGAAAAGGTACAAAATAAATAACAAAGAATAAAGAAGGCGGGTAGAAATACTTATTAGATACCATTGACTGCGGTATCTAATAAGTTCTACCTACTATTGGATTTGAACCAATGACTCCTGCCGTATGAAAGCAATACTCTAACCACTGGGTTAAGTAGGTTATTTATCATCACAAAGAGAAACAAAAGAAACCCCTCACATTGATGGATTATAGATAGAATTTGACTTCTAAGCAATATTCTCACAGGAAACATATGAGAGATCAATCATGTCTTGTCAAGATGAATAGTACTATTCATCTTGACAAGACATGAAATACAAAGTAAAATATTTCTCACAAATAAAAGGGCTATAGCTCAGTTAGGTAGAGCACCTCGTTTACACGCGCGCCAATGTTTTTCAAAGGAGTCCATCATGCAATCAACAGAATTTCTCTTATTGAGAAATTGATGTCTTACTCCATGGATTCGAGAGAACAAGAGCCTGACAAATATTTGATTGGTCCAATTATGTAGGGTGCCCATTTGGGCACTAAAATCGAACCCATCATAGATTTGATAATTGATAAGGTCAATATTCAGACCACTCAATGCTAGGTAGAATGAGTAGAAGGACCTCAAAAAAATCTCTTTTCGTCCTATGAACTTTAAGGTGTATAAAGTTTCATATTTGACGCTTTGAGCAGAGCGATAGAGACTACATTTCACTTAGGTTGATCTAGGCCATAGGCAGACCTACGTCAAGCCAACTCTTCTTTGAAACACTTTGGTATTGCTCATGAGCAGAAATACAAATACTGAATCATAGCACGTGGAGCCATCTTGTTATCTTTTTATCAAGAAAAATATGGCGGACTAGCTGATCTTTCTATCAGTTGATGAAAGAGCCCAATGCAAAAAAAAAATGCATGTTGGGTCTTTGAAACAGGTCAAATCATTTCGATAATAAAACGTTTGATCTGTTTTACCGAGAATGTCTACGGTTCGAGTCCGTATAGCCCTAATTTGGTAATGAATTGAAAATGAAAAAAAAAAAAATGGCATTTCTTTTTCTTTCTATCTTACTAATTCTTTAGTGTATTTATAGTATTCTAGTATACTTTTCTCATTATTATATTGTTTGTAGCTGGCCGGGTGCTTGTTCCATCGGAATAGAATCATTCCAGCACACTCGCTCTTTTGGGATCGTTCGAAGCATAAAACTAATAAAAATGTAAAAATGAAGTTCAATGGACCCAACCGGTGTTTTGAAATTTCGGATAAACAAACCTATTCTTCATATTCATTAATCTTCATGGTGCTATTACATAATATGATGATTTTGACCTCTGACCACAATCAAGAGGCCCTTTTCTCTTTTTGTATACCCAAAAGAAGGGGATTTTTGATTTTTGAAGGAAAAATCATGACATGAGCCCGGGTTGGGTAAAAAAAACTACAACGAGACCCAAGACAAATGGAATCAAATAGTAAATCATATGGGTCTTAGGCTGGCTGTTATACAATCTATATTTGTATCCCAATTTTCTACTCCAAACCAATTGCCCATCATTCAAAATTCCAATTCTACCGATGCTTACTTTCTACAATAATATTAGGGTTGGAATTTGGCTGAATTAGCAATCCCCTGACCCGTCGCTTTTATTGTGCGGAAAAGCAGTCCCAAGAATTTATTGTCTTGTCTCAAAGATAATGAATTAATTGTCTTTTAATCCATTAGTGTTTGCCCCCTTTCGATTTCCGTGAGTTGGTTTTATCATTTAGCATTTTGTCTGCCGAATCGTCCGCTAACTCGCGATTCCATTAAAAATTAAAAATATCTTTTTTTTTTATAGATCAGAATCACATCATTTATCATTTGACTGACTCTATCGCCGTGCTGCGCCCCAGTGTATAGGTTTGCTTCAAAACAACTTTTTTACTGATATGAAACCTAATTTCGAGTACAAAAGACCCATATTTGGAATGAGTCTTTGAAGACTTCAAACTCTCATTTCATAACTCGACTTTTTGGGGGCGCAAGCCGGGCGACGAGATAGTATAGGTTCAAAGCAAAGCCTATAATTGGAATTTTCCGATAGAGAATCCACGAGTTGTTATATCTTATATCTAAGGCCCTTTTTCAAATCTATTTAATCTTAAACAGGGAGAGATAATAGAATCGATCAATGCATTCTGTAAAAGCAATAATTTGCTATTATGGATCGTAATGAAAAAAATAATACCAATAGCATATGAGTCTTTTCATATTATTCATTATTATTCTCTTAGCTAATAATATATTCATCTTACTAATACACATGAATTTCATAAGATTTCACCTTTATTTATTTATCTTTATTTATTTAATTGCTATAGAATTAGAATTGTAAACTCAATGTGAAGTAATGTC